CTTTACCCGATACAAAGTATTTTTTTTAGTGGATCCACTAAAATAATGAAAAAGATTTCTGCATATCCGCCCAAATCTATCGATAATATCAGAATCCGCAGAATCCGCCCAAGCCGGCTTACTAATAGGATACCCCGATACGTTACAAAATTTTGCTTTAGCCAATGACCCAACCAAAGGAATTATTGGGACTATAGTGTCAAACTTATTAATAGCAATATCTATAATAAATGAATTTTCTAACAGTTGACTCCTGATCACAGAAGGCTTTAGCCGTACACTTGAAAGATGGCCCAGAAAATCGAGGGAATGCTTGGACAATTGGTTTATAGAAATCCTATCCGGTTGAGACCAGAAGTCAAAATTACATTGCCAGAAATTTACAAGGTAATACTTCCATTTTTTCATCAGAAGGGGAGTTCCCTTTGAAGCCAGAATAGATTTTCCTTGATATCTGACATAATGCATGAAAGGATCCTTGAACATCCAGAGGATGGTCTGAAAATCATTACGAAAAACTGCTAAAAATTTTTCTATTTTTCGATAAAAATATGTTCGCTCAAGAAAAGATCTATAAGATGCTGGTCGTAAATGAGCAGATTGTTTACGGAGAAAAACAAATACGGATTCGCATTCATATACATGAAAATTATATAGGAACAAGAAAAATCTTTGATTCTCGTTTGAAAAAGGGGAAGTGTATTTCTTTTTTTGAGTAAGAGTAATAAGATTATTCCAATTATGATATTCGTAGAGATAGAATCGCAATAAATGCAAAGAGGGGGTATCCTGTATCCAACAGCGAAGGGGTTGAACCAAAAGTTCCAGATGGATGGGGTAGGGTATTAGTATATCTAACACATGATTTAAATGTACTAATTTATCCTCTAAAAAAGGAAATGTTGAATGAATTGATCGTAAATTATGAGATTTTGCTATTTCTTTCCCTTCTGGGGAAGCTACTAATCGTAGTGAAAATGGAATTTCCACAATGACTGCAAAACCCTCTGATATTTTTTTAGAATAAAAATTCTTCTTATGATCAACAAATTTATTTTGGTTAGAATCATTATCAAAATGAAAAAGAATCAAACGCTTCTGTTGATACATTTGAGTAATTAAGCGTTTCGCAATTAGTGAACTGGATTTATTGTCATAACCTAAATTTTCGATAGGTTCATAAAGAACCGATCTATTTAACCCATGATCATGAGCGAGTGCATAAGTATACTCCTGAAATAGAAGTGGATATAAGAAGTCTTGTTGTCGAGATCTATCTATTTGTAAATATCCTTGTAATTCTTCCATTGAAAATTAGATTTGAACCAAAGGTCGAGGGTTTCTTGGGGTATCATACATAGTGCGATACAGTCAAAACAAGGTCTATAGTCAGAATAGGTACCTTGGAGGCATATAAGCTAATCAACGAATTCTCTTTTCTTTTTTCTATCCAATCGGTTTGTGTTCGTTATTAGGATAGAAAAATAGGTGGAAATCTTTTATTTTTGCAACCCGATCGCTCTTTTGACTTTAGAATAAATTCTGTTTATCAAGATACCGCTTCTTTTACACATTCGTCTCCACTCTAAAAGAGTGATATAGTTAATAGTTAGGATTCATAAAAAAAAAATAGGGAATCCACTTATTATGGTTATTATTAAGAGAGAGAACCCTTTCCCGCATCGGTACTAATTTATTTCTAACGTCTAATTAGATCGGGAAATCATTCGAATTAAGAATAGAAGCTCGTTGCTTTTTGTTTCCTATAATTGGAGCCTTAATGGCTCTATCCATTTATTCACTCGACCTATTATTTTTTTGTACCGCTCTAAGTATAAGACTTCAAACAAGATTTTGTACTGATCCGGTAAAGATGAAGTACTCTTAGAGTTCTTCAATATCAATATATAATAATAATACGACATGCTGTTTTTTCCATTCGTTCCCTTTCAGGATCAGTCGTGGTCTTACAAACTCTACCAACGGTATGGACGAATTCGTTTCTTCATCCAAATGTGTAAAAGATTCTAGCCGCACTTAAAAGCCGAGTACTCTACCGTTGAGTTAGCAACCCGAATTTCTGTAGTTTTGGTGTGTAGATACGATCGGAATAAAAAAATAAAGAGATTGGCTTGCACGACCCCATAGATATGATATTTCTTGTGTCACATCAAATTAAACTAACCCATCTTTTGCATGGCATAAAGTAAAAAAAAAATCAAACATATTTAGGGGTCGGAGATAAATAGATCCATTTATCCACAATCAAATTATATTTATTCAATACACTATTGTCAATATGAACGTTGAGAAAACAAAAGAAAATAAAGTTAAATAAAAAAGGGACTTGTTTGTGTTGGATTGACACTACATAGACAATAAAAGAGTTCGGATGGAGAAAAGAAATTAAGTAAAAGTTAAGAATAAGAAGAACATCTCGAGTTTATCAAATATCCCTAAAGTTACAATAAAAAAGTAAGCTGAGCTTGCTTTTTTGCGGAGTCTCAACAAAAACCACCCAATTGAGGTGAGAATAATTCAAAAATTTCATTTTGTTTAATTAATGCGTAATGCGAAGTTCTTTAAAAATTTCTGCCTTCCTTGAAATATCATAAACAGTTCCTGTAGGTTGAGCGCCCTTTTCAAGAAAATATAGAATAGCAGGAACATTTAAATAAGTTTGATTTTTTATCGGATCATAAAAACCCACTTTCCGAAGATCCCTTCCTTCTCTTCGGGATCGCACATCAATTGCAACGATTCGATAGATAGCTCATTGGGATAGATGTAAATGAACAATGCCCCCCTTAGAAACGTATAGGAGGTTTTCTCCTCGTACGGCTCAAGAAAGAATGATTCGAATTTATGTATATTATAACGAATTTATGTATATTATAATTATAACAAATAGATCCATAAAATCATTGGATATGATTTGATTCGTTTTTTCTTCGTTCCGCTTCCTCCCAAAAATCATTCGTACTTATAACTCAAGTTGGATAATTCTCAAAGAGTTAAAAGGAAACTCTTAAGGGCCCTAGCATTTCGTTTATTGAGTTGTCTCTAACCTCCTTTTTGTCTCATTTAGAATAGAATAATATTTTTGTTTAATTCCCTATTATCCACTGTTGAGACAATCGAAAATGGTGTTTTCTTGTTACGGGATCTTTTATCTTTGTTTTGAATCATTGGGTTTAGACATTACTTCGGTGATCTTTAATCGTCTCAAAACGGCAGCAACATACCTTTTGGTGATTTCTTTCTCTCGAAGAATCATACGAATGGTCGATTCCCGTGCGATACACTTTAATTATCGAATATCGAAATGAAATAGTTTTTTTAATTCCAACAAAATCTCCTGTTGGGCCTGAAACTTTTGTTGAAATTGGATCCTTTCAATTTCTCTATCGAAGATATACTTACGAAGTTGGAATAACTTATTGATTAACACTAACCCTAGATCCTTGCCTCTGAGAAATGAATCAATTATTTATTCTCGAGCTTCATTGTGTACTATTTACTTACAACCCAACTAAAACTAAATAGGGTTTTAGTAGAACAGACCCAATTATGTCGAGTCAAGAGCACCCTATATTCCTATAAAAAAATGATGGATGTAAAAAATCCACAGCCGATCATGTCCTTCAAGTCGCACGTTGCTTTCTACCACATCGTTTTAAACGAAGTTTTACCATAACACTCCTCTCGTTTCATTTGGAACAGGTATGAAATTGATTCAATAGGGAATCATGAATAGTCATTGGCTCAATCAAAACATAGTAATCAATACTTTACTTTTTCCAAATGGTATAATTTATCCGGAGAAGTCTCAACGCGGATTCCTTTTTTTAATCCTATATTTTATGAATGAAACAAACAATACTCTTTTTAAGGATCAACAGAGAATTAGTACCCTATTTTTTACTTTAGAGATGGGTAATCCAGGGGCTTTTTCTTTACATTTCGATTCAGAATGCAGCATTGAAAATTGAAATAAATATAGGAGTTAAAGTTTATCTAAGTAAGTAACTTCAATTAATAGGAATATGAGCCAGACATGCATACGCTAAGCGGCCCATCCTTTTTTTTTTAATTTTATTATACATTGATCGAAAATAGATTTAGTTACATCTGCATGTCATTGGCACTCGATTCGATTTATGATAAAGAAAAGGAAGATATGCTTCATCATTATAAATTCTAAATCAAAAAAACAAAATAAGGAATCACAGCGGATTCACCATTACACTCTTAAATATTAAATATTAAGAATATGAGATTGTTTAAAGAAAACAATCTTTAATTATGATAAAATAGGAATGCTCTGGGACGGAAGGATTCGAACCTCCGAGTCGCGGGACCAAAACCCGTTGCCTTACCGCTTGGCTACGCCCCATTTTTATTCAACACTAATAAACACTAATATTGGTATTGGTTATTCGTCAATTCCCACCCAAACATCTATGGAATCCATTAGATTGTTGCTAGGATTTAACGCACGTAGTTGTAAAATGAAACTAAATTTATTGATCATTACATAGAATTCAATTAAGATATTGTATGAAAGTATGATTCCTTCTATTTTCGTGCGAGAATTGAAGGATTTTTGATTGGGTGCGTAAAACAAGCAGGATTTTTTCTGTCCACTTTCCTAAATTTTCCCTTATATCGATAACTCAATCAAAATACAATTATCTCCAAGAATGAAATGTTTGTTATGCTTAATATCTTTAGTTTAATCTGTATCTGTCTTAATTCTGCCCTTCATTCGAGTTGTTTTTTCTTTGCTAAATTACCCGAGGCTTACGCTTTTTTCAATCCAATCGTAGATATTATGCCAGTCATACCGGTGCTCTTTTTGCTCTTAGCCCTTGTTTGGCAAGCTGCTGTAAGTTTTCGATAAGATCCTTAATACTGTCCTACAAATACTCAGGATTTATTCACTAAAAAAAGATTCTACCAATTGATAAGATCAGATATTTCTTACATTATGAACCATCAATTCAAACATGGAATTTCTTGGTTGGATCGGGGCGATGAATCTGAATCCTCTCATTTTGACCTTCAACTTCCAGTGAACAAGAAACTATTAGGGTCCCCCACAATAACTAATTGTGAGTATGAAAGAGAATTTTGATACCGAAAGAATCTTATTATTATTAGAATTAGAAATGAATTTCTACAAATTATTTCTTTATCTCTAAACCATTTCATTTTTTGGTTTGGTGTAAAAATAGAATATGTGGTATAAAAATTGATAATCTATTCCCTTTATTCCCCAAAAAATGATCTTATCTTGGAGATTGTGTAATGCTTACTCTCAAACTCTTCGTTTACACAGTAGTGATTTTCTTTGTTTCTCTCTTTATCTTTGGATTCCTATCTAATGATCCAGGGCGTAATCCTGGGCGTGAGGAATAAAAAAAAGAAAGGATTTTCTCGTTGTTTGATTTATTAATTTTAATTTTCTTATGATTTTCTCTATTCCAGATATCGAATATTGAACTATGATAAAATCAAGAAGGTCTCGAGGTTTTTTGAATTCGAAAGAAAAGATCAAGTCATCAGAAGGAACGGAAAGAGAGGGATTCGAACCCTCGGTACGAAGAACCCGTACAACGGATTAGCAATCCGCCGCTTTAGTCCACTCAGCCATCTCTCCCAATTGAAAAAGGATAATTACTATGTTACCCATGAAGTAAAGTAAAGAAAAACTTTTTCTTTACTTTCGATATATTATATACAAAAACAAAAAAAAAATTATCCGTTTATTGGCAATTCAATTCTAATTCCGTTTAGATACGAGAATATCTCCAATAGAAAAAAAAGAGTTAAAGAAAACCTTTTTGATTTCATCTAAAAGGTTCGTCCTTTCTTTTATTCCCCTGCCTGGCCTGGTCAGTACCGAGCCAGGCCATTTCTCGTTTTGCTCTACTAAATCATTGAGTAAGGGATTTCTATTGAATTTGAAAACAAAAATACTTGTTATTGAAGCAAGAACCTTAAGAACAGGGGCGATTTTAATGTCTTATGCTTCTGATTCTTTACTTTTCCTTTTATTTTCTCGGTTTGGAAGAAAAAATCGCTCTATGGAGTGGATTCTTGCAAAATTTCTTGTTATGCAATAGTTCTATCGGAACAAGCCTGCTATCCCCCAACACAAGAAGGACCTCATTATTTCAACAGGCCCCTATCTCATTAAGTTTCCCCAGTAAAACACCTGAGCACTCTAATTTTCAATTAAAAGGATTTTGTCCTTTCCTTTTATTAAATTTTTTAGATATAGTAATGCTCTTGTTCGACAAATGGTCCATTTATATACAATAATCACAATGTTGCGGGTATAGTTTAGTGGTAAAAGTGTGATTCGTTCTATTAACAACTTAAATAGTTAAGGGGTCTTTCGGTTTTATTAATATTCCGTTCCGATTAAAAACTTTATTTCTTAGAAAGGATTTAATCCTTTACCTCTCAATAACCCATTTGAGGAAGAATATCCATTTTCGTGATTTGTACCCAAGGGTCAATTATCAATTTGAACATTGGAGTATGGAATCACGAAGCATAATTGTTTTTTGAGTTGTATCAATACTTACAATTGAATGAGTATGAGTAAAGAATCCATGGAGGAAGATACAAAAGTGTACTTCTAATCGTAACTAGATCTTCAATTTTTTGTTGAGGTTGAAGCGAAATAGCTATTAAACGATGGCTTTGGTTTACTAAAGCCATCGACATATTATATTGTTTCAGCTCGGGTGGAAACAAAATTTTCTTTCCTCAAGATTCAAGCAAGTAGAAATAGAGAACGAAGTAACTAGAAGGATTTTTGAAAATTCCCCTCTTCTATAGGGATCATCTAGAAAGCGAGTTGTTTTGGATGCATTCATACAGAAAAGCGGACATAGATGTTATGCGTCGAATTTTTTTATTTCGTTTATGGCTTAGATTTTGGAATCCATCCATCTTCCATACCATCTTCCATAAAGGAGCCGAATGAAATCAAAGTTTCATGTTCGGTTTTGAATTAGAGACGTTAAAAATGATGAATTGACGTCGACTATAACCCCTAGCCTTCCAAGCTAACGATGCGGGTTCGATTCCCGCTACCCGCTCCATATTAATTATGATAATGATGCGTATATCCTTAATGTGAAGAAATGTAAATACGCATCTTTATTCCCTAATATTTCTCAGATACAATCTGATTTTTTTCAAAATATTAAGATAGAGATAGGAAAGGGAAACAAATTCGTAAAGAAAAAAAATTGGATTGGAAATAAAAGCGTCCATTGTCTAATGGATAGGACAGAGGTCTTCTAAACCTTTGGTATAGGTTCAAATCCTATTGGACGCAATTTTTTTCATACACATATCTATTTTATATTTCTAATTTTTAACGATTTGAATGAGGGACCCTTGTCAATGACCCCCCTTGTAGTAGGCCCTAGTAATACGACTAAAAATTTCTTTATGTTTGTTCCTGAAGTATAAACCGCT